TTATTAGCGAGAGTTTTGACTGAGCCTTAACTTAACTGCCTCCAGAGGTGCGCTTTAACAGGACTTCAGCTTACAAAAAAGAGGCCTACGAAAGAAAGACCAAGAACAACCTTCTTTAGTACATGGTCAGATGAATGCCGAACTATCAGTTCTTTTGAGAGGACACTTTGGCCTCTGTTGTTAGAGACTCATCTTATCTTCCTCACCCCCGAGATTTGCCAAGGGCGCAGGTTGAAGAAGTCCTTCTTAGCCCACATAGACCAACCACTAAACGAATTCTAGGCTGAGGCTTACCGAACCATTGCTAAGCTTCAACAATTCCTTTATCTTGGTTCGTCCCGTCCCATATCCCTTGCAAGGCGGCAGATGGAACTCAAACTCATTCCAAGAGTGAATGCCAGCACGCCATTACAACTTCAAGAAAGTGCCCCTCTTTCTTTCGACATGACTCGAACAGGAAATCTCCTTTTAGAGGAAAAATTGGTGAATCTTTTCGAAGCAAAGAAGATGAATTCGCTTATTCACACATTGGGCGCATAAACCGCTTACTCCTCTCCATGGCTTCAAAGGTTTTTGAAGTAAAGTGATTATCCAGCCATAAAAAAAAAATAACCCCTGCTTTGGGGAATGAGCAGAAGAAGCGAAAGAGACTTCCATTGATGGAGAAAGAAGAAGAGAATCGCAGCTGCTGGATCGAATGGTTGAGAGCAGCAAAAACTTGGAGACCGAGACAGATCCAAACCGTCGTCGGGCAAGGATAGAGCAGCTGAATGAACAAATTGAGACTCTTGAGATGGATGTAGCGAGAGCTCGGACAATGGATGCCCACAGGTCGACAAAGAGGATTACGACCCTTCCTTAGTTCTTAGAGTCAGGCAGCTCAGCTGTAGCTAACTTGCTTGCTAAAGGCCGTTAAGGGCTAAGTAAGGTTTGCTGCTGCTAAGGTAAACTTGAGCTACGGACTTAGGAAAGAAGCACAGAGAGAGCAAAACGAGTTAGGGTTGGTTTGGCCAGTAGAAGGACGGGAAAAAAATGCATCAAGCTGCATTTTTTTACCAATCTCTTCCGTCCCTAGGGCTTGATCACACGAACTATTTGTCTTTATTAGCTTAATTTGTTATCTAGAAAGGGGGCTTTTACCCTATGTTATGTTGATGGTACTATACCTACAAAGAAAAAGAAGCAACGGATGGATATGGACAAACTCGACCTAATCCGTATTCTCAATCTTGCTTTCGTTGATCGCCTTTTGGTCAACTGGGAAAGGACTTCTTATAGAAAGATCATCACCTTACATGTCAAAGTCTTTCGCATATTTTGCCCTCCCTGTCGATCGCCTACCCGTTCGTGCGTGCAGGCATAGGTATGCTATTTTTTCAATCCGGGATGATGAGATAGGGCTTCCAAGGATCGCATTCAGTTTTCAGTCCCTCCCAAGGAACCTAACTCATTTCCGAGGAATGACCAAGTGCGATAAAGAAGAGTAAGCGAAAACCAGCCCTTGGAGAGGGGGGATGGCAGAAGCGAAGTGAAACTATGAAAAGACTCATTCCTTTGGTCCCCATCTACGCCTGTGTGACCTTCTGTTTTCATTCAGTCGTGGTCGGGGCTTAGACCTAAAAAAGAATATCGTATATAGAAGGCGCTTATTGCTATCAAGAGAGGAATAAGGCCAAGACCTGAAGGAGTAGTCCTATCTTCCTAGATGCTTGGAAATTGGAATCCCTCCACCTTGCCCGGTGAACTTCTAACCATCCTTTTCTAGAGAAGAATAGCTATCTTTCGTACCCATTTGAAGAAAATGCCTGTGCTCCTCTTTCTTTCTAGTTCACCTCTAAGAACTATCGAAAAAAAGGCTTTCTTTTAAGGTGTTAGCGATAAAATTCCTATTGAGTTGCCTACCCACTCAACTACCTTTCGAGCTAACTGCAGCTCCTATTGCGATGTGGTAAGGCTATGGCATTGGTTTACACATTCTTGACTTGAAAAGAGTTAGAAGGATTATCGCCATATAGGAAGATAGGATTCCCGGTCTGAGAACAAGAGCCATTCGTGGTCACATGAAAGCGGCAATAGAGAATCCTCCTACTGCTAGGCTAAGCATTTAAACCCTATAGTCTAATACCTCGCAGTGGTCCAATCACAAAGCATTCTCAAAGCATTAGGCCAAGAGATCATAAGGAAGAGCAAGAAAACTCAAAGCATTAGGTCTCCCATTCTTTAGGGCAAGCATCGATATCGATAGCAGCTCGACCTTATTAAGAAGAAGAAGCCTGATCGGGCCAAAAGGCCGGTACATGAGAAGCACCTTACAAACTGTCATCGCACTGTCCACAAGAAGAAAAGAAGATCAGCAGGGTCAAAGTGAATTTCGTTACTTTGCTTCTCTTGTTTTGAATGGAAAAAGGAGAAGTGACCAATAGGCAGCATAGCCATAGCTTGATTCACATTTTTATTTATTTTTTTATAGAGGCGTCTCGGCATTGGAAGAGAAGGCTCCAGGCCAAAAATGAAAGCAATCGAAGGAACGGGTAGAACATGTTCTATTTTCCGATCTTTCAAGATGAAAATAGAGGGATTGGCTTAACTTCCTCTATGCGGTTACATACTGCTTTGCTTGAGTAAGAAGTAGGCCATTACAGATAGGCTGCTTTTGCTATTACTGAAGCTTTTAAGAAAAAAGACCTTTCCTTTATGATATTAAGGATTTTTCCAATCATTAGAGTGGTGGCATTCCGCTACTGACCTAATCGACTGTTAGGCCTACGGACTTTTATCCATAAGACACCAAGACCTCTCTTGATTGAGACTAAGGCCCGATCGGATCGATGCTCCTTCTTTCGCTTGACTAGTTTTGAATCTGCTTTCCGGGTCTATGCCCACTTTAAAGGTGCAATTGCTTTCTATCGAGTCAATGGGTATCCGGGTTGTAGTCTCATAGCCTTTCATAAGGTACCTTGAATGGATCTATTCCCTTAGTCTGTGTGTGCTTACCGTTCTAGCATCATCCCCTCTCGCTTAGTTTTAGGTATGAATACATCGAGGCCTTCTGGGAATGAAAAAGATGTTATGTATGTGGTTCTATGGCAAAAGGAAGCAGATCTTTGCTGGGCAGTCCCCGGTCGAATAAAAAGTGTCGCCCTACACGATGAGGGTTTGAATCTACCTCTGGGCGTATTAGGTTTTTCGATTTTCTTACCTTATTTTTCATAATGCTGCTAGTAAAGTTCGAAAAAGAAAAAATAAAGAATGGAGTCTTTCGCAGTGCGGGAGGACCTTTTTTGAATTGAATCTTGAAAGCCTTGTCATAGACTTTGCTTCGGGGCCTTCCACTTGCTTGACCCCTGAAAAGAAGGCCCCCAGACATGGAATTGAATGTGAATCTCTTCCGCTGAGATCGGGCTTACTCTATGCCATCTATCCTTTGCTTTCCTGTTAGCCGTTGAGTCTCCTTCCCTTGAATTCCTTTCCTCCCTTCATTCAAGCTTCATCTCTTTCTTTCATCGGCGAACAGGTGGGATGCAACGACTCCACCATTTCTAACATTCCTAGTTTCAGTCAAGGGCCGGGTACTTTGGTTGAAGATAGAATATAGCTTTCCAAGCGGACTGAAGAAGACCCTGTATTGGTTGAGTCGGAGACACTTTCACTAAGTAAGGCGGCTAGCTAATCCACGGAAAGTCAAAAGTAAGGAGTAGGGGCGTAGCGAAGGTTGAGACCGCGCAGGGAGCTAGAATCTATCTATTGGTTAGGCCGTGATAGCCTCTCTCTCCCATATATAATGGGCTGCCCTGACCCCCCTTTTCGTTTTAGTAAGGTAGCCAAAAGTCCGGTATCGGAATCACAGCAGCGCCTTCCATTCTGTAAGCTCCGATCACATAAACCTCGTCCCATTAAAAGGTCTCTCTACCTTGTGGTTTTTGATGGAAGGGGGCGAAGGAGAGAGATTTCTCACTTTCCAATCCGCGGGTACGACCAAGCAGTCCCGACTCTTGTAATTCGGTATATGAATTCTCATACCTTCACTCAGGGATCGGAAACAGAAAGACAGTTACTTGTTGTAGTTGCACGCTCGTCTCCTTAAGGGATGCCCGCCCAAACTGAACTACTTCTTTACTTTTTAATAATATACTACTGAACACCAATCCACGATTGCTAAAGATCGCTTCTCTTTCACCAATTGGAGGAGGTTTATCGTTCCTTTTTCATTTCACATTTGGAAAGAATGCAGTACTCCTCTATGGCCTCTCATCATAGGAACCAACTTTCTCGCTTCTTTTCATTTACATTTAAATGTTCTGTGCTGAAAAGCAGAACCCTTCTTCATTAGTATTGGACTTTCCTTTCATTCGACATGGTAGTTCTTTGGGATTTAGGCTGAGACGTACCTTTACCTTCTTGGGGTTTAGACCACCCCTATTATAATGGTTTTAAACAAGCATTCTGTCTACATAAAAATAAAAATGGTTAAATCCATACCATACGTAAGCGGTCTTCAAAGCGAACCAAGTCTATCAAGGAAAGAAGAACTCTGAAACGAAGTCAGGGGAGCATCAAGCTTGGAAAGCCATCGAAGTAACTAGCCAGGCTACCATTTCATTTCCTTCTAAGGCTCAGCTACTATGCGGTTAGAAGGTGCTAGATTGCTTTGTGGAATAGGAGTCTCTTCTTTGCATCTCTCCTGGTTATAAATGGACACTATTTGGACTAATGCTGGGATATAGACACTTTTTTTCCGAAAGAGGGGAGGAATCTAAAAAGACTGATTCCACATATGACTATGAATAAATAGCTGGATAAGCCGTTACAAGCTGTGAGGGTGCGAAAGCAGATCGACTGATAAGGCCGTTAAGGTGAAGGTGTGAGAAGAAATGCCACTAGGTCAGGTTAGCTTGAAGCTAGGGTCAGGTATAGTATATAGTAGGGTGCTGTTCCCTTGAAGCGGGGATATCGTAAGGAATTGATGTAGCAGTTAAAGAAATCCCCTTGGCGGAAACCAGCCTTCAAACAAAGGCAGAGATAGCTAACCTAGCCATTGCCATTGGCGGAGAGAGGTAGGGCATGCCCAATACTGATTACCGGATTACCTGATTGCTAGTATGGAGATATTCCCTTCGTACCTTTATGACTTTCTTACCGCTCCGTGGGGGAATTGCCTGAGTGAATCTTTCCGGGGAGAAGGCGCAGCTAGTCTTTCTTTTCTCTTAGTCCTGTGAACGAATCAACTCCTTCTTTCACACTTGGATTGCAACATTCCGATGCCATTGATTCTAGCACACCGGATGAATGGCGCAAACTTGAGCGCCTGGAGTCACGAGAGAAGGACGCGAGTTCCTGAAGGGCAATGGGCATACCAGAGGTTTAGGTCATGCGCGAATGCAGAAAGGGGACAAGGGGCCTTTCTTACCTAAAAAGCTCATTTCCCTTTCGACGGGTATGAGCTTCTACGACCCCCGCCTCCAACATCGCTTATTCTGCCTTGCCTCTATCTTTATCTAAGTCAATTTCTTCTTCAATCGATTCATAAGACCTCCTATTTGAAATAGCAAAAGAAAAGGCCTAGGCCTAGGTTCCTGAAAACATCTGCAAATCGGAATCGTTCAACAGTAAGAAAGTCAAGCAGCAAAGCAAAGACAGATGGGGGTTCAATCGCTGCGTATTTTCTGACTCTATATAAGTAAATTTGTGAGGAAGAATTGGAGATTGAATGACTTTGCCGGGTATTCAGTATTCTAAATAGCACACACAGGAAGATTGGTAGCTTTGGGATTGGTCATGGTCAAGAGCCAAGACCTTCTAAGGCGAAAAGAGCCTATTCTACCACCTACCAGTCCTTTCCATCTTCCCACACCCAGATCCATTAAAGGAGAACAGACTCAAGTATTGGACCAGAGAAAAAAAGAATTCCCAACAATCCCAAAACTCTAATTATCTGTCATTATAATTGACGATAAGTTGAGGGGCATGGTCAACAAGAGCATAGCATCTGTCTGCTTAGTAAAGTCCCGCATTAATCGATTAAAGAAAGAGGATGTGATTTGGGGATGAGAAGGACAGAATTTTTTACAGCAAAGAACCACCCAGGACCGCCAATCTCCAGACCCCACCCGCCTCCCTTCTTCCTATTGATTTTGGACAGCCGAGTAGTATGTCCAGTCGGAAATTAGCTTGGAAAGTTTGACCTTCTTTCCTTACCCACCGTGGAAATTCATTCATTCCCTCTTCCCTTCTTAGCCCGCCCATGGTTTTGAGCGTGCTTCAAGCTCTGGCTTTGCTATATTTTTTTACGTACGAAAGAAGAAAAGTAGGATTCCCCCCACAGGGGACCTAATTAGTAGCTTCGTCGTCATGATCGTTAGTGCTCTATGAAACCGGGTCATTTTAGGCGAGATCGGGTCATTGAACACCAATTCAAACGAAAGCCAAATCCGAAACTGACTTCGAAACAACGGGTTCGAGAGCTTCAAATCCAGCTCGAGGAGTAGGGCAAACAGCAGAACGAAGAAAAGCTCCTAGGCATCAGGCAGGGGAGAATCATCATTGTACCCAGCCATCCAAAACGCACTTTGCTCCTCGTTCTTCCAAACGATCGGAGCAAGGGGTCGTCAACCAAGGAGGGGCACAACGAAAGACTCCCCAGCGCTCGAGGCAAGAACTCAATTACATCGAGCCTTCCCTTAAGAACCTCAATTGAAATCGGGCTACTTGCATCAAAGGCCATCATCAACATCACTGGGGAGAGATTGGAGAGAATGTGGGCAGTGGCCTAAACCATTTCCTTTTTTATGAGGTTTTGGGTTGGTTTAAGTTAGTTTGCTTCTGGAGAGAGAGGACCTCTAAGAGAAGCTAATAGCTTTAAGTCGTTCGCTTAAGCGAGTTCAGTGGGACTGAAGGCTGCTTCCGGTGGATGACATCTTAGATAGGGCACTCTCTCTCATTTTCTATCTTTCTATTCAGCGACCAACTCACTCAGAAGAGAAGCCTAATCCAATTCGACTGAACGATCGGGGGGGTGGGAGAAAAGCTTTTTTGTTGTCGGAAAATCCCTCTCCGCTTTATTAAACTCTTCTCTTAGGCGAGAGCTCAATTCCTTTTTTAAACTGTCGCAAAGCTCTCGTTTCCTTAGAGTGAGTTGGTTTTGAATGAAAGCAGGATTTTTTTCCTCCTGACTTTCATCGGGGACAGGTCCGGGGTCTGGGTCGGTCGATACGATGAACGGGAAATCGAAAAATGTTGCTTCATTGAAGTCCTTCATGGAAGAAGAATTGGCTGATGTAGAAGGCTTATTTGTTATCGTATCCACCACATAGTTTACATACTCAGACAAGCTGACTCCAGCGCATATAGTAATAGTCATACTAAAGCTAAAGAGATCCCAATAGTCAATCCGCTACACCCCAATGTTGTCAACGAACAATCACCTTGCCTTACTAATATATTCATTCTTGCGCATTGTCTTCCTCCAACAGGAAAGAGAGCAGCTGATTAAATAAGATCTGA